TCGGAACAGGGTTCTAGCACCATGCCAAATGTGTCCGAAGAAGAAGAGCAAAGCAAATGAAGCATGTCCAAAAGTAAACCAACCCCTTGGACTGCTACGAAAAACACCGTCCGATTTCAAAGTAGCCCGATCTAATTCAAAAATTTCACCCAATTGAGCGCGTCTAGCATATTTTTTCACAGTCGCAGGGTCATTATAACTGACTCCATTGAGTTCGCCACCGTAGAACTCAACAGTTACACCGACTTGTTCAACACTATACTTCGATTCGGCTCTTCGAAAAGGAACATCCGCTCGAACAATCCCGGCTCCATCTACCAAAACGACCGGAAATGTTTCAAAAAAAGTGGGCATACGACGTACAAAAAGTTCACGACCTTCTTTATCTCTAAAGATAGGATGTCCTAACCAGCCAACCGCTATTCCATCCCCGTTATCCATTGAACCCGCCCTGAATAATCCCCCTTTTGCCGGATTATTGCCGATGTAATCATAAAAGGCTAATTTTTCAGGAATTTTAGACCAAGCTTCTGATAAACTTTGATTTTCGGCTAACCCCGCACTAATTCGTCGATATATCTCTTGTTGGAAGTACCCCTGATCCCATTGATAACGAGTCGGTCCAAACAATTCGATCGGGGTAGTTGCCGAACCATACCACATAGTTCCGGAAACAATAAAAGCTGCAAAAAAGACAGCAGCGATACTACTGGAAAGGACCGTTTCGATATTACCCATGCGCAATCCCTTGTATAGCCGTTGGGGTGGTCGGACGCTAAGATGGAATAGGCCTGCTAATATGCCCAATGTCCCAGCCGCAATATGATGAGAGGCTATTCCTCCCGGAACAAAAGGATCAAAACCTTCCACGCCCCACGCTGGATTTACCGGTTGTACTTTTCCAGTTAGTCCATAAGGATCGGACACCCATATTCCCGGACCATATAAGCCTGTTACATGAAATGCACCAAAACCAAAGCAAGCCACCCCCGCGAGAAATAAATGAATTCCAAAGATCTTGGGCAAATCCAACGAAGGTTTTCCTGTACGTTCATCAGTAAATATTTCGAGATCCCAATACACCCAATGCCAGATAGCTGCTAAAAAGCACAAACCCGAAAACACAATATGCGCTCCAGCGACACCTTCGTAACTCCAAATACCCGGAGATGTTATAGTCCCTCCTGTGATACCCCAGCCACCCCATGAATTGATTATTCCTAAACGCGTCATGAAAGGTATGACAAACATACCCTGTCTCCACATTGGATCCAGAACGGGGTCAGAAGGATCAAAAACTGCTAATTCATACAGAGCCATCGAACCGGCCCAACCGGCAACCAGAGCTGTATGCATTATATGAACAGCAAGCAACCGGCCGGGATCATTCAATACGATAGTATGAACACGATACCAAGGCAAACCCATGAAAATACCCCTTTATCAAAGAAAAAAGACACGACGCAACTTTATTGCATTGGACACGACTATACTCTGCCGACGTTACGTCCCCCGAGGAGAGGGCGATTAGTTCAGAGCAAGGGTTCATAATTTGTTTGATTCTATTAGGAAGAATGGAACAATTTCATTCGTAGGAAAAAAGAGAAGCAGATTTATTCTATACTCGATAAGTACCAATACGCAATGGGCCGCTTGATGCCTTTTCTATAAACGAATGTGCCCATCCTTGTTCATGGTTACAGTGGCCTAGTTCTAAGAATTGATCTTATTCATTCTGTCTTTCTTTATGTATTTTTGATAAAAAACAATATTAGATATTAGAATTAGATATTAGAAAAACAAAAAAACCCTTATTACGTTTTCCCATCTCAAGTCTAATATTTTTTTATTTTTTCTTTTATTTAATGCCTGTTGGTGTGCCAAAAATACCTTATGATATTCCTGACGACGAAGACGACGAGGAAGCAACTTGGGTTGACTTATAGTGCGACTTGGCAGATCTATTGGGTCATAGGGCTTTCCCCCTTCTCTCCCCGATCAAGAGATCCTCTATTTCGCCCAAAAAAGATGAATTAGATCATCAAAAATTTGGAGCGTGAAGTGCAATTAGATCCTTTTTGTAAGGGGATTTAAATTACTATTATCAATTTAAATAATTTATGGCTGGCTCGGTTGGACTAAGAAATTGAAATATCCAGACTTCGTTTAAAAAAACCAATTGGTAATATATCTACCATTACTCCTTATAAAGGGATCCCTCTTTCGAACGAAATCTTCTTTGGAAATAGAAGTGATTTTAAACTGTTCTCTTAATCAATCGAGTAATATGTATAAAGACCCAAAATATTTGCCGAACTGTACGGATTGAGAAAAAAGAAGTGGTAAGGGGAGTATTTGTCCTATATGTGCAAATCGAAGGCGGACAGATCTTTACCCGGAGTAGAGTAGAAACCTAAAAAAAGTAAGAGAAAAGAGTCCCAGTTTGTAACAAGAAAATGACATCGTGATTTGGATTGGATCGCGATGAAAGAATACATCAATCAAAAGTGAATTCGATCCGTGTAATGAATTCTTTTTTCTAAGGAAAGGAATCAAAACCCATCTTTATTGAAAAATCCAAGAAAAAGTAGGAGTCAGTAACGAACATGCTCTTAAATCCGAAAGGGGATTGGAATATACACGTTGATTTTTGCAAATTTTTTTGAACCGTATGCGCCAAACGGCGCCTGTACGGTTCCTACGGAATACAATTTTAACCTAATCGACCGACTTTATCGAGAAAGAGCACTTTTTTTATTCAAAGACCTTAGTCCCGAGACGGCGAATCACATTGTCGGTCTTATGATATTTCTGAATATGGACGATTGTAACCAAGAGCTATTTTTATTTATAAACTCTACGGGTGGAGGAGTAATGCATGGGATAGCTGTTTATAATGCAATAAATTTTGTGCTACCAGATGTACATACACTCTGTTTGGGAGTAGCCGCTTCAATGGCAGCTTTTGTCCTGGCCGGAGGCTCACAGACTAAACGTATAGCATTCCCTAACGCTTGGCGCCAATGAGGTTTTATTTGAAAGAAAAAAGACGACTATGCCTTCGCCATATGAAAAATGAATCTCCGTAGAAAATATGACTAAAAAAGTAATAATAGCATGGCACTTTGAATTCGATATACAAATTTTTTTGAAAGCATTAGATTTTTTATCGAGAGAGTAGTATGAGATAAAAGGTATTTCCGATGTGTTCTTATCTATCGGCAGTGCAGTTCAGCGTCACAAACTTTTTTTCACACGGTAGATCTCTTAATAATATTTATGTTCTGAACTAGTGAAAAAAAAAGATTCTTTTTTCCTTTAGGTTAGTTTATCAAATAAAAAGCAACTTTGGGATTGCTTAATCATAGACAAAAAAGAAATATAGAAAGCAACGGAGCCATCATAGTAGTTTTTAACTCCCACGAAAGGAAGGGTGGTAATTTGATCATTTTCCGATCGGGGTCTAATCAATCCTATTTTTATCTTTTCTTGAGGAGCGTAAGGATCAATTTTATTCTAGAGCCGTATGCAATGCATAGAAAGATGCCTGTACGGTTGTTGAATTCTATCTTTTTTCTTTTTATTCTTTTCTCTTTCTTTTATCTTCCCTTCATCATGTGCAATAGAAAAACCTTTTATTTTGTTATATCATCAGGGTAATGATCCACCAACCTACTAGTACTTTTATTCAAGGCTACATGGAAGAGGTACTCATGGACACCGCGTTGGTGCTAAAACTACGTGAAGAGATCACAAACGTTTTTGTACAAAGATCGCGCAAACCTTTCTGGATGGTCTTCGAAGACATGGAAAGAGATGTTTTTCTATCACCCGAAGAAGCCAAAGCTTATGGAATTGTTGACTCTGTAGGGTTTAAAGAGCTTCGAGAGCTTCAAGAGCTTCAAAGGCGTGAAGAGAGTAAATGATACTAGCCTCGCGCAAATCCCTAATTTGAGATTACCCCTACCGACCGAGTTGACTCGGAATAATCCGGTTAGGTTCGAATAATCCGGTTAGGATGGATCTAAACCATCCAATTATATCTATATCTATGCTTCACCATGCCAACTATTAAACAACTTATTAGAAAGACAAGACAGCCAATCAGACATGTCACAAAATCGCCCGCTCTTAAGCGATGCCCTCAACGTCGAGGAACGTGTACTAGGTTGTATGTGCGACTCGTTTAGATCATGAGCTAGAACAAAGGAAAGCGAACAAGTTTCCCGTCTCAAAGGTCAGTACCGGTGAATAGGCTGGAATGAAAAAATGAACTCTATTTACTATGAAAATGGATCATATGCCTTTCAGTGTGTAGGAAATTTATGGTTTCCCTTGGTGTAAATTTAATCACCTCAATTTAAGAATTCTCCAGTGGTAGCAAATGCTTATCCATTAAGCGGAGGAACTCTTGGTTTCAATTTCAAAGATTTGGCCACCCTCTTGCAAGAACGGACTAACAGGGTCAGCTATCCAGCCAACTCTCATAATTAAATACCGTTACTGTATAGGTAGATCTAGTTGTGAAGACCTAGTTACTGGATAATTCATGGGTAGAGCTAAAGAATGTGAACTATACAAGTTCCCACATTAATTAAATGAAGTTAAAGGCTCCGGTGTATAGAGAAGACCTCACCGTTTAAGAAGTAACCATAGAAACGATGGAATCCACTATTGCTTTAAAATTTATATTTCGTATTCTCGTTTTAATACCTAGTAGAATTCAATTTCAAATTGTAAGGTAAAACAAAGGTCTCGAAAAATTCAAAAATCGTGGTCGGGAAGGTTATCGTAGCCAAAGCCATTGGAATTTTGCGTTTATACATTGGAAAAACTCCTTGGGTTATTAATAGACTAGGAAGGCGGAAAAAGAATAACTGCAAGAACAGAAATCAATTAGTTATTCGACAAAGTTTGATTTATGCATATTCAATGACCAGAACTAGACGGGGATATATAGCTCGGAGACGTAGAAGAAAAGCACGTTCATTTATAGCAAGCTTTCGGGGAGGTCTTTTAAAGACTCAACAAGACATAAGAGCTTTGGCTTCGTCTCATCGGGATAGGAATGGGCAAAAAAGAAATTTTCGTCGGTTGTGGATCACTCGAATCAATTCAGTAATTCGTGACGGATGGGTATATTATACCTATAGTAAATTTATTCATGATCTATACAAGAAACAGTTGCTTCTTAATCGTAAAATACTTGCGCAAATAGCTATAGCAAATAAAAACTGTCTTTATTTAATTTCCAATGAAATCATAAAAAAAGTAAATTGGAAGGAATCTGCCGGAGTAATTTAAACAGAGTTCCCCGGAGAATGACCTCCGGGAAAGTAGAGTAAAAATGAATCAAAAAAGAAATAGGACTCAACACTTTCAATCAACAATTTTGAGTTTGACTTCTGAATCCGATTTTTATTTGTTTTTGTCTTACGAAACGAGAAGCAAAGCCGGTCTAGATTGTCGGATTTTTGCACAAAGCATCAATCTGCGTTTGAGTTCGGGTGTGAATTTTCATTCAAGTGATGAAAAAGTAAGCCTATTTTTTTGTCTCTCACAGCCGCCTTCTATTTCTTTTTGTCTCTGACAGTCGACTTATATTTCTTTCCGTCTGACTTATATTTTTTTCTGTCTGACTTATATTTCTTTTGGACTCTCGCGGTCGACTTGTTTCTTTCACCTTGTTTCTCATTAGTAATAAAAGGTAACGAAGATAAAATACGAGCTTGTTTTATAGCAAGAGTCAGTAATCGTTGTTGTTTCAAGGTCAATTTATTTACTCGTCTAGATAATATTTTTCCTTGCTCACTAATAAATCGACCAATTAAACTCATGTTTCTATAATCAATTCGATCCCCCGATTGGATCGGGGGCAAACGCCTACGAAAAGATCGCTTGGATTTAAGCAAAGGTCGCTTGGATTTAAGCAAAGGTCGCTTGGATTTAAGAAAAGGTCGCTTGGATTTATCCATGGTTTGTTTAATTGATTTCTTTAAACCGAAAATCCTATTTCGGTTGGATCTAGAAAAGGAATTAGAATACATAAAAACAATAGGATTTTCTTTCTATTCAAATTATCTTAGCGATAATTAGCATGACATTTTTCCTCCGAGGAGGGGAGGGTGCAAGTGCTCTGTTCGAACTATTTCGTTATCTCCCCGTGAATCGTATGTTTAGAACAATATGGACAGAATTTTCTCAATTCCAATCGATTAGGCGTATTGTGCCGATTCTTTTGAGTCATATATCTGGAAATGCCCTTTGATGCCTTATTAACACCCTTTCGAACACAAGTAGTACATTCTAAAATAACTGTTAGTCGGATATCCTTACCCTTGGCCATGAACCTCCTTTGGATTTTTTATTTACTCAACGCTTTTCCCTTCGATTCGAAATGAAGAAGAAAGAAAAAAGTAGACGTTGCTAATTTGAACTCACAGTATGAAAAATTTTTCTACAATCAATATATTCAAATAAGATTCAAAGATTTCGAAATGATATTTCAAATCACAGTACACGATTTCGTTTAAGTATCATTTATAATACTCTTCGCTAGACCCACATTTTCTAGTCTACTTCCATTCCTCTATTCTTCTATTATTCAAATTTGAATCCGAATCTCACAGCCGTTGAATCCACTTTTCTTCTTTCTCTTTCCTCCCTTATTCTAAAAGAAGAAAAAATAAAGAAAAGAGAAATAGAGAAAAGAAAAATAGAGGGGGAGACTTGATTAGTGACAGATATTTCATTGTAGTTCTAATCTTCTTTATTCCTTTCCACGTCACTAACTAGAATGAAAAAAGGGGAATGTCAACGCATCTGGGAAAAACCGATTAATCTCTATCAATAGACCTGCTAAAGACGCGAACCATAGCGCACTTAGTACCGGTGCCACGGAAAGATATGTTTTTAAATTTCGCATTGAAAACCCCCTTCATTTTATTGTAATACATAATGATAATACATATATGATCAGATGCATAGGTAGTTAACGACCACTTTTAATTGTACTAGAATTGTCCGCGGAATTTCGAATTCAAATTGACATGTACAATGATCCCGTAACTATTTCCATATTTTTCTTAAAAGGTAAGATAAAAACGTCCTTTTCGTCTCGAGCATTCCCCAAAAATAGTCATTGACTTTTCCGACAGATTCCGTTCCATTTTTCAAATGGATAAAATTTTTTATGAATCTTAATGCATATTATATGTGAAATGAGACCAAAAGGACGAAATGGCCAGATAAATTCTATATATATAGAATCAATAGACGAAAAAACGATGTGGAAAACAAGACGGGAATTCTCTACAATGACACTGTAGACTAGAGGGATGTAGCGCAGCTTGGTAGCGCGTTTGTTTTGGGTACAAAATGTCACAGGTTCAAATCCTGTCATCCCTACCTATAATTACTCGCGAGAGCAGTAACGGGGGATTCGGTGAAATCGAGTCAAATTGGACAGATATAATCTTTCATTCTTATGATCCTATGTAT